AAAATATTTTAATTTTATTTTGAGCACGGGTTTTGTCGGTAAAAAAAAAAGAAAATGAATTCAAGTAGAGTTTTATGGAACGTATCAATAAGCTAGACCCATACTGCGAGTTGTTTCATGCCATAAATAAACTCGAACACTCAAGAAATCCGTTGGACAGGCGGATTCACATCTCTTACAACCAACACAATCCTCGGTCCTTGGAGCAGAAGCGATTTGTTTAGCTTTACATCCGTCCCAGGGTATCATTTCTAATACATCGGTTGGGCACGCTCGAACACATTGAGTACATCCTATACATGTATCATAAATCTTTACTGAATGTGACATTGGATCTATACATTTTTGAACGTCAGAAATTTTCGGTCTAGTAAACTAACTTATAAACGAATCCTATATTTAGATACCAGACGAATCAATGAATGATCAGAATCAATCTACTTCCGAATTGGTTTTTGAGCGCGTGCCAAAATACTTTGATTTCTTAGGTTTTTGCAACCACGATCATACCTTACCCATTTCAAACCTGCTAATTTTAATTAATTTTATTTTAGGAATATTCGAATTTTCATTTATATAATTAATACTATTTATTCAGCAAATTTGATTGGTTAATACGAGTTGATTTTCTGTTACGATAAATTGATGAAACAATAGCCGGTCCAATAGCTGCTTCAGCGGCTGCAATAGCTATAACAAAAATTGAGAAAATGTCTCCTCTTAATTGACGATTATCAAAAATATCCGAGAATGTTACAAAATTCATATTAACTGAATTTAATATAAGTTCAAGACACATAAGAGCTCTAACCATATTTCGACTTGTAATCAATCCATAGATACCAATAGAAAATAAATAGGCACTCAAAACAAGTATATGTTCGAGCATCATTAACCAACTCCTTATCAATCTTGATTCATTTCAATCTGAACAATAATTCAATCGATTCGATTCTAACAAGTATGGAACAAAATAAGGGAATAGATTGGTAATAGATCGATATAAAACTAAAGTATTTCTATTCTATTTTAGACAGGAATTACAATTTCTAATTAAAGGATTAGAACATTCTTTGTCCATTGATTCTCTTTGAATGACTCGTTTTAAAGATTAATTATTGATTATTGACGAGCTATAGCAATTGCACCTATTAAAGCTACTAAAAGAATTATTGAAATGAGTTCAAATGGAAGAAAAAAATCTGTTGATAAATGAATTCCAATTTGTTGACTATTACTTATCAAATCTTGCTCTAGAATCTGATTTGATTTTGTAGTCCAAATGATCCCATACCAAGACGTATCTGGAATAGTAGTAATTAGTGAAATAAAAAGACTTGTACAAACTATTGAAGTAACTCCATCCCCAACGGTCCAAAGATGAAAATCTTTGTAATATTCTTCTGAACCATTCATGAACATCACGGCAAAAATGATTAAAACATTTATAGCTCCTACATAAATAAGGAGCTGCGCAGCAGCTACAAAATACGAGTTCGATAGAATATAGAATAAGGATATACAAAAAAGAACGAATCCCAATGAAAAGGCCGAATAAATTGGATTCGGAAGTAATACTACTGCCAGACTTCCTAATATAAGACCCGATCCCAGAAAGACTAAAAGAAAATCATGTATTGGTCCAGGTAAATCCATTTGATTTTATAGAAAAAATAAATCGAAATATTTCATGCCTTTGTTGACCTGACTAGGAAAAAAGAAGTTATCCTATTTTTTAGGATACTTCTTAATTGAATGAAATTGGAATGAGGGTGGTGTGGGTTGATGTAGATAGAGTTATTGGACTACTCTTATTCTCGAAAGCAGAGGTTGAAACTAGAAACTATATATTTGAAAATCATTATTCGAATAGAAATCGATTTTTAATCCAAATTAAGCCCCAATTCTCGCCAACCAACCGTTTATTTGGATTGACCAAGCAAAAACCTCATTTCTTTAGATTCAAAAACTATGTTGATTTTGGATTTCGAAATGGTTTTTGAATCAAGGGTTTTATACATTTTTTATTTGAGATGAATTCGAAGAAATTGTTCGAATTGTGTAATCGTCAATTATTGATACCGGTAACCGACCTAAAGCAATTTGATTATAATTCAATTCGTGACGATCATAAGTAGAAAGTTCATATTCTTCAGTCATTGATAAACAATTCGTTGGACAATACTCAACGCAATTTCCACAAAATATACAGATTCCAAAATCAATACTGTAATTAAGTAATCGTTTCTTGCGAATATCAGTTTCCAATTTCCAATCAACAACAGGTAGATCTATAGGACAGACACGAACACATACTTCACAAGCAATGCATTTATCAAATTCAAAGTGGATTCGACCTCGGAAACGTTCTGATGTGATCAATTTTTCGTAGGGGTATTGAATAGTTACAGGTAAACGATTCGCGTGGGACAAGGTAATCATGAAACCTTGACCAATGTACCTGGCAGCTCGTATTGTTTGTTGACCAGAATTCAAGAACTGAGTTAGCATAGGGAACATATCTGAATATCTATAAATAATTTTATACTTATTTCTTTCTCTTGTTTGAGACAAGTTGTGAAGATAGAATATTCTATTCCTTTACAGTGAAAGAAGTTGGGACGAAGTTGTTAATAATAGATTACCTAGAGAAATAGGTAAAAGGAATTTCCATCCAAGATTTAATAGTTGGTCCATTCTTAGTCTCGGTAAAGTCCACCTTGTTGCAATAGAAATGAACAAGAACAAATAAGTTTTAGCTAATGTAATAAAGATACCGATTATTATTCCAAAAACTTTACTTCTTTTAGTTATGTCCAAAATCTCAGGAACTAATATGTATGGAATAGAAAGATTCCAACCCCCCAAGTAAAGAACTGTTACAAATAATGAAGAAACTAGTAGATTTAGATACGAAGCAACGTAAAATAAACCAAATTTGATACCTGAATATTCGGTTTGATAACCTGCTACCAATTCCTCTTCTGCTTCTGGTAAATCAAAAGGTAATCTCTCACACTCGGCTAGAGAAGAAATTATAAAAACGATAAACCCTATAGGTTGACGCCACAAATTCCACCCCCAAAGACCATATTTTGACTGGGCTTCAACTATATCAACTGTACTTAAACTGTTAGATAATCATAGTCGACAATAACATCACTGTTCCCGTCGCTATTACAGAACCGTACATGAGATTTTCACCTCATACGGCTCCTCATAGGTCACAAAAAAATCGAAAGACCTTTCAACATTTTTTATCTTGATGTGTTTGTAGGATCGATAGAGAGTCAAACTCTTATCTTATCCTAAGGCCTAGAATTAGACCAATGGAATTCTGTCTGCTAGATTTATAATAAAAAAGTGCTTCTGAATTGATCTCGTCTTTTAAGAATTTTCATTTTTCTTTGTTGATTAATAACTTTATCCTTGAATAAAAAAAGACTTTTTAGAGGAATATCACATATATATTTCAACCTATCATTTTCGATTACGAAAAATAAGTAGACATTGCATAAAAAAGAATTTTATTTAGAGAAATAAAATAAAAATACAAATAGTTATGAATAAAAAAAAAGATCTCTTTTTGCAATTCTAGTCTTTCGATTTTATTTCGCTCCTATTCTCCTTTCTCAGAAAAAAAAAGGGACATTACCCAAAGTAAAAGATTTCTTCGTTCTTGATAGTTATTTACTTAATCGGTGAATAGGAACATACTCTGGATCGAAATCGCGGGGAGTACTTCTTAATTATTTCTACCAACTTAAAGCCCCAATTCGAATTACTTTTCTATAAAGAAATATCCAGTTGGATATTTTACAGAATTTCCATTACTAATCCTTTGTGTATCTTGGTCTTCCTAACCATCCACTCGTTTTTTTGAATCTCCCAATTAGGGTAATACATCTATACTAATAGAAATAGATAATAAAAACCCCATACAGTTGATCTTTTGAACCCGCTTCAAGCGATGATGACTAATCAACCAATCTTGGGGTAAACAGTCTCCACTGCTTATGTTTTAATTCTTGTACATAGGAAATGAGATTGAATTCCTTTAACAGCAAATTTGAAAGCCGTTTTATTTCACTCATATAACTATCTGGTTTAGTTTATCAACCCCCATGATGAATAAAAATAAAAAAAAATCAAAAATAGATATAGATATTCAACGCATTTCACTTTCTTGCTAGAAAGAAAACTTTCTATAAAGAAAATAAAAATAAATAGGGGAAATTTTATGTCTCACCGAATCACACGTAGAGATATTGATAATACACATAGAGTTAATGGTATTTCATAACTAATTGATTGAGCAGCAGCCCTTAATCCACCTAAAAAGGAATATTTATTATTTGATCCATATCCCGACATAAGAAGTCCAACGGGAGCAAGACTTGAAACAGCGATCCATAAAAAAACACCAATACTGAGATCAGCTAGAATAAGGCGATAGCTAAAAGGAATTACTGAATAACTTAGTAAAATGGATATGACTGCTATGGATGGCCCGATACTGAATAAACGAGTATCTCCTCTAGATGGAAGAAGATTCTCTTTGAAAAGTAGTTTTGTACCATCTGCTAGAGCTTGAAGAATTCCCAAAGGCCCAGCATATTCGGGTCCAATACGTTGTTGTATTCCTGCAGATATTTCTCTTTCTAACCAAACAATTACTAGTACACCTAGTGTGATTCCTAATACAAGAGTGAAAATAGGTACGAGTATCCATATGATCCCATACACTTCTTTTAAGGATTCCAATCTGGAAAAAGAATTGATAGCTTGTATTTCTGTTGTATCAATTATCATTTCAACGATCAACTTCTCCCATAATGATATCTATGCTACCTAGTATCGTCATAATATCAGCCAATTTCATTCTTTTAACTAACTGAGGAAGAATTTGCAAGTTGATAAAACCCGGTGGTCGAATTTTCCATCTCCAAGGAAAAACACTCTGATCTCCTATCAGAAAAATTCCCAATTCTCCTTTTGGTGCTTCGACTCTTACATAAAGTTCTTGCTTAGACAATTCAAAAGTTGGAGAAGGTTTTTTACTAATAAATCGATAGTCAAAATCATTCCATTCAGGGTCTTTTATTCTACCAAAGCGTCGAATTTCTAAATTTTCATAGGGTCCCCCTGGAATTCCTTCCAGAGCCTGTTGGATAATTTTTATGGATTCTGTCATTTCACTGATTCGTACTAAATACCGAGCTAATGAATCCCCTTCTTTTTGCCATTGAATCTCCCAATCAAATTCGTCGTAAGACTCATAACGATCAATTTTACGAAGATCCCACTGTATTCCGGAAGCTCGTAGCATTGGGCCCGATAAACCCCAATTTAGTGCTTCTTCTGCGCCAATAATGCCTACGCCTTCAACTCGTTCTAAAAAAATAGGATTCCGCGTAATAAGCTTTTGATATTCAGCAACCCCGGTTAAAAAATAATCGCAAAAATCCAAACATTTATCTATCCAGCCATGAGGTAGATCAGCAGCTACTCCTCCGATACGAAAATAATTATGCATCATGCGCATACCGGTAGCAGCTTCGAACAAGTCATATATTAACTCTCGTTCTCGAAAAATATAGAAGAAAGGGGTCTGTGCCCCAATATCTGCCATAAAAGGGCCAAGCCATAACAAATGAGAAGCGATACGACTTAACTCCAACATAATAGCTCTGATATAGCTAGCCCTTTTAGGTACTTGAATATTGCCTAGCTGTTCGGGTCCATTTACGGTTATTGCTTCTGTGAACATAGTAGCTAAATAATCCCAACGCGTTACATAAGGCAAATATTGTATAATTGTTCGATTTTCCGCAATTTTCTCCATCCCTCTATGTAAATAACCCAGTATTGGTTCACAATCAATAACATTTTCACCATCGAGAGTAACAATCAGTCGAAGAACACCATGCATTGATGGGTGGTGAGGGCCCATATTGACTATCATGAGGTCTTTTCTTGTAGTTGGTGCAATCATAAGTTTTTTCCCGAGTCGTTCTTCCATGCATTGCTGAAAGTAAAAAGAAGTTCATCAAAATTTAAACGACTAAGCTCAAATGGTATCACGCTTCAAATTAACGAGTTTTTATCTCTCGAATATTTAACTCACTAATTAATTCTTTATAGCGTCTTCTATTTTTTTTTGACAAATAGGCCAGCAGTCGTTGGCGTTTTCCCAAAATTTTCCGTAAACCTCTCTGGGATGAAGAGTCTTTTTTGTGCAATTCCAAATGTGAAGTAAGTCTTCTTATCTTAGTGGTAAAACTGAATACTTGAAATTCAACAGACCCTCTGTTTTCTTCGTTTTCTTTTTGAGAAATAACCGAAATGAATGAATTTGTTACCATAAAGAAATCCCCTTTCCCCTTTTACAGATATGGATTTTATTGATCAGTAATAATAATGTCATTAATTGGAATCTGGTATATACAATAATCTAATCCAAATTTCTTTATGAACTCCAAATTTTCTGAATTCAAATCAATTAATCCAATTTCTAATTGGATTTAGATAGGGATAGAAAAGGATTGGTACATTTTCGCATCGAAGAATTTAGACCTAAAACAAAGAAGGTTCTGTTGATTCATTTCGAGATCTAATCGAGATATTATTCATTTCCTATTGGATATTAGAATGAAATGTGAGACAAGACATGTGATCTATGTATTTGTTTGCTTTGATATACTCTATTATATATATATAGGGTATAGAATATATAGAAAAAGTGTATTATTCACGAAATGTCAAAATTTCAATCGTGGATACAGATGTATTCTTAACATACTGAAACGACTCCCATTATTGGTATCAAACCAATAACGATTCATACAAGCTAAATCCTCTAATCGATAATTAGGCCAAAGAAAGAGCTTTAATTTCATTAATTGACTTTTCTCTCTATCAAAATGGTTACTGTCATGTGAAACTTGGCTGCTGTCTTTTACGTCCTTTGCATTCCAAAATACTGGATTTCTATCTTCACCATTTCTATTCTTTGAATTAAACCAACTTAGAATTTGCAACTTTCTACGACGTCTAAACGAAAAAATATTTTCAGGAACAAGCAAATCCAAATGATTTTTGTCTCTATTTTCAGTTATTCTTTGGTGTGATGAAATAGTTTCATCAAAATTCTTCTTAGAAACATATCTTTGTTCTTGGTATTTTTGATTAGTTTGGTGCTTACTCTTATGAACCAATGAAATACCTATGGTTTGATACATAATAAATTGTGCATCGTTTTTTCCAAACAGACGAATGGGTTCTATAATCAATATTCCCTTTTTCATCAATTGGTTAAGAGTTAAATTCTTCTCAATCAGCATTATATCCAAACTCATTTCTCTATTTTGAATCAAGGGTATAGTAATTTGGGTTGGATCTATCAGTCTAAGCAGGAGACAATATACCTTGACATTATTGATCAGTCTTTGATTCAAAGTATCGTCCCATCTCAATTGAAAAAGCAAATAACGTTTCAGGAAGAAATCTAGTTCTGCTCTCGCGCTGCTTTTGTATTGTTTTTTCTTTTTCCCCTTTTTCATGTCTGATCTTGCATAATTTTCTTCACTATCTTTTTGTTGTGAGAGAACGGATCCAAGATTTCCTGGACTTGTGGGTTCTTTTTCTCCTTGATTTCGATGCTTTTTATTCGATGGTATCAAAAAACTTCCTTTTTGCTTTTGATTTATTTTTTTATTTTCACTACTATTTTCATTTTTATGAAAATTTGAAAGAAGTAATTTGCTTGGTATAAACCAAGGTTTGCTTTTATATGCATTATAAAGTAACACAAATTCTGGGAAGAACCAAGGTTCCAAATTCGCTATGCGACACTTTAGCATTTTTTCATTCATTCCCATCCAATCAAAAAATACTTTGTCGGAGTTTGGTGGATTGATTTCTGGAATCATAAGGTAAAAAAGATCTTTTTTAGGAATTATTTGAGTATTTTGATTCCGATTGCTGACCCAGGCCTCAATATCGCCTTTTTGTTTAAGATCAAAATTGAGAATGTTCCAATCAAAATATTTTCTATCGACCGTTTTTTCCATATATAGAATATGAACCTTTCCTAGATAATTATCGATAGGGATGTTCCTCAGTATATTTTCTTTATGCGTGTTATAAGAAATCTCTTGCTTCTTACGTCCTTGAAACGGAGATCTATAAAAAAAGTATTCCGTTTTATTTTCATAATTAAGAAATTGATATGATAAAAGATCATATTTATAGTATTTTTGCAAATTCTCTTTTCTTTTTTGATTAGATAATGAATATACTTCAATTTGTTTTTTGAAATCAATTAATTGGTCTTTTTCATATGAATGCCTTTTGCTAAAATTTTCCTTTTTACGCTGATGAACTGTATTGCGCCATTTTTCTGGTATTAATCTATACCATCTGCTCTGAGATAAATTGTATTGATAATATCCTCTTAACCACTTTTTCCATTGATTCATTTCATAACTCGGAAGTTTCTTATCCCCTAATTTCGAATCAACCATTCCTTGTGTTTCAAAAGAATCCTTTATTTCAGGCGGGGGGATTCCTTGAGATTGAAGAACAGCTCTTAATTTATACGAGTTACTAACTTGGATTTGTGATAATTTGAAAAATACATATGCTTGTGACACGTAGGATAAGTCATAAAAAATAGGTGAATTTTTTTGACTATTACTAATATTATCAAGTGACTTTTTTATAGTCGAAATAAATGGAATTCGATTTTTTTGAATTTTATTAATTCTTTCTTGTTTTCTTTCATTATTGTAAAGGGATTTATCAATAATTTTTTTTGTTGATTCAAGAAAAAGTTCTGTATTCATTCTGGGAATATTAATGACACATAAAAATATATCTGTGTAGATTCTTTCAATGAAAAATTTCAAAAAAAGAGGTAATTTAGAGATTAATTGAGCATTTCTTTTTTTGAATATTTGCCATTTTTCGAATCTTTTAGCATTATAACTTGTTTTTTTAAGACTAATATTCTTTATTCTTGGAGTTACTTTTTTTTGCTCTTTTATAATTCTTTCTATTTGATTTCGAATTGTACTTGTTCTAGTAGTCAAATCCTTGATTTTTTTTTCTGTTAATGAAGAATTTGTCCAATTCGTAGATGCAATTTCACTAAACGATTCGTGAATTAGCTGATTGCTTATTATAGAATCTTTTTCTTCTTTAATTTCACTTGATTCATATACTTCTCTTCCTGTTAATCGAAATAATAAAATTTTTGAAAGTTCTTTTATTATTTTTTTTAGAAAAATAACACTTTCGATAACCCATTCTTTTGTTTCTTTTAAAACTTTTCGAAGTAATTTGATTTTTCTTTTAAAAACTATTAGAACTCGAGAAGACTTCTTTTTCAATTTTCCAATTTTTTTTTCAATTTCCTTAAAAATGGGTTTAAAAAAGGAAGGTCCTTTTCGGGGCGAACCAAAAGGAAGTTCAGTTTCCATTCCCCAAACTGTTAAAAAACAAAAATCATCTTTTTCTTTTTTTTTTTTCATTAAACCTTTCTTAGATGATCGTAGTTTCGATTTGTGCCAAGGTTTCAGACGGAAAGGAAATAAGATTTTTATCTGAATACCGTCTGTCAACCAATTTTTCGGAAATTCTGTTTCGGATAATGGAACACCATTATAGGTACATTTAACATGCATCTCTCTATTCCATTCCTGTAAATCCTCAAACCATTCGGGAAATTGAAATAGGAACATGCGTCCACTATTTTTTGCAATTAGCAATGAAGGTAATACAATATATTTTCTAAAAATAGATTGAGTTAGTAACATGCAACCTCTTATTACTTGTGTAATTGGAATGGTATCCCAGGCCTCTGCTATCTTTATTCGCTCTTTCTCCGTTCTTTCCTTCGTCTCTTTTTCTTCTTCTCTTTTTCTTTCTTCTTCTGTATACTCTACAATTTTCAATGCTTCCCCTTTCCCTACCCAATTTCTAAAAATTACTTTAATCA